CGATGAATTTATCAATTCATCTCTTCTTTTTTTGTAAAAGGGGGGATAGGGAGCAAGATATAATCCCCAGCGGGGAGCGGGGATCTTTATTTATTTTCTTTTTCGTTTCGTATTTATCATCAGACAAATGTGGGAATTTCCATTTTTTACACTAGTATCGATGCAGAATAGTATTGATTGATAAGGGAGAGACATATCTAGATTGATTGGTAGGATCGGTGTTATTACTCTATTTAGTATTTTAAGACATATACATATATATGTGTCTGACTTTCTTTTGGACTCGACTGTTCTTGAACAATAAAATGGAGTAGAGTGCCCATATTTTTACCAGGAGTACATACACAAATTGTATTCTTTTGTTGTTCAATACACAATGAACTTAACATACATAATTATCTCGACAGAACAGAGCACTTTTTTAAACCGCACCCCTTTTCTAGCGCCGACTTGTGTATCCTCAATTACTAATTGAAAAAAAAATCTATCTCATTCTCATTCAAATTGCATGCTGAATTTTTGATGTATGTGTTTCTACTCCAATCCAAGAAAGAGAAGAGGATTTTATTTTATATTAATAAAAGACCAAGCAACGACCCTCCTTTTTCGTAAATATGTTGGAATATTAGATCTTTTAACCCGCCCTTTTTCCATCTCACTTCTACTGTTTTGTTTGGGGCTACATGTGACCTATTGAATACCGGTCATATGATACCTCATCAGATAATTAATTGTATGTATAAATAAGTATAAGGAAGGAGAATTGTATAAGGAAGAGGGTAGCTTATAAAAAAGAAATAATGGAAAAGGCTGAAAAATTCAATGGGAGTCCATATTGGAATTAAATTAGGAATCCTATTTTTGATTTAGTATGGATAAAGGCTTTTCCTATGTTATACTATTCAATTCTCGACGATTAATCGATTTGATAGATCAGATATATTGTTATTCATAATATTGATCCGATTCAATATCATCAGGATACAATTCACCCTATTGAATTTACAGGAGTCAAATTTCTCATCTCTATGGGATTAGATCCCGAGTTATTGCAAAGCAAAAAAAAAAAATGAGATTATGGAAGTCAATATTCTCGCATTTATTGCTACTGCACTGTTCATTCTAGTTCCTACCGCTTTTTTACTTATCATCTACGTAAAAACAGTCAGTCAAAATGATTAATTTGAATGAAACTTGAACTATTAGCTCTTGTCAATGATTGAAGAAATGAAATAAAGGGAATTAAACTCCAAGTCTTAAATTAAATGAAATGATCGGGCTGGAATCAAGAAGTGTCTGAGATCTGAGATAGTGTGCAGAAGAAACTATATAGTTCCTTCTACACATTATCTAGGATTGGATACAGATATAATATAGGTTTTACTTTCTATAATATAGATCAATTTACAATATGGTAGTACCTCTAAAGTCCACTCCTTCCCCATACTACGAGCGAAAGAGAAAATGTAAAGACTACCATTAAAGCAGCCCAAGCGAGACTTACTATATCCATGTAAATTATGTCTCCTATCTCTATCAAGGAATGATTCCGCTATGATTATTGATCAATAATCATAGTGGAATCAATGGCGCAGAGTCAAAATAAAATTCTGATTAAAAGTGATTGATGAGCCAATTCAATCGTAACAAATTACATATTATTGGATTTCCGGTAGAATCGGGAAGCATTAAGCACAAATATGATACACGCACCCTTTCTTTGGAAATATCAAAGGAAAGGAGTCCTTAGAATGGAAAAGATGTAGGACTAGTAAGACCTATTGTTTTGTTTGTTACTTTTTTATAAACAAAAGACATAAAAAAAAATATACCATCAAGATAGAAAACTATCTATGGGATTGCCTTTCTTTCTGTGAAAGAATCAGGAGACACCATTACCACTATTACATACATTCCATTCTTTTTTTTTTCTTTTCTAGAACCCTACGGATTCTAAAAATAAAGAATGGATACGCCCAGTCCTTCGCCTCTACTTATACTTTTGCTTCTGCGAAGCAAGAATTCCTTGAGTTAGATCAACAGAATAAGAAATCCCAATTTGTTGATCAGGCGACACCCAGATTTGAACTGGGGATAAAGGATTTGCAGTCCCCCGCCTTACCACTTGGCCATGCCGCCAAATCCGATCAAAAATATGCATAAAAATATTATCTATACTTTAATTACAATTACTAATTTTATTTTTTAATCTTGAATCCCATTGTACTTATCCCTTTCCAAAAACGAATCCCTATTTTTTATTGGATCCGGTTTCGATTATTCTCTTTGATTCATTGTATCTCAAAACATACATGGCTTAAAAACTTCCCTTCCCTTTTCTATTGAAATGCAGCAAAAAAATAGATTTCCGGTCATAGATTTTAAAATTTAGAGTAGGAACCATTACCCATTTACTTTGAATAGGAACCATTACCTATTTACTTTGAATTAGTGAACCAACGGTTCTTAATTAAATTATTTTGTATCTCAAATTGTGTCT